CGATCCAAAAAGCGAAGGCTCACCCAAGGAGCTTTGGAAGCTTACCTTATTATTAAAAGGGGAAAGGGGCAACCTATCTTACTAATAATAAGAAAGGGGGTGAGATAGGCAAGAGGTAGCTTGCTTCCAAGCCGGCCCGGCCGCGAGGAATCAAGAGATCTTTGCCGGTGCTGACTTGGATCTCGGGTGACGGAATAAGGCGGCCAGAAGCGACGAGCAGTCGCGGTCGAAGCTTGGCTCTAGCCGATAGGCTAGCAGTAAGCTTGGCTACAGCGAAGCGCTTACCAAGCGCGAAGGATTCGTTCCTCTCCCGTTGGTCGAGCGTCTTCAAACCTTCGCCACTTGAGCCGTATGCGGGGGAACTCGCACGTGCGGTTCTTAGGGGGGGGCTAGTAGGAGCCATCCCATCCCAATAGCGTATATTTGGAGCTCAATATGAAATCCTATTTTCTTGCAAGACCCGTTCGGATAAGGGAAAACTCCAGAGATTGCTTCGAAGTAAGATCCTTTGCCTTGACCCTTTCCTGAACCAGAACCGGGGGAGGGTGAGAGGAAAAGGGGATCATAATGTCCCATCAATAAAGTGAGGGCTTTCCGTACCTTCCCCACCCCCCCTTTCCATTCTTCCTTCCCCCCCCTCACTCCCCCTTTTTCAATAAATAAGCCCCGCTCCGCTCCCTAAGGGGCCCCTCTCTGATAAGGAAGGAAAGGAAAGAATCTCAATTTTATGACAAATCCGGTCCGATGGCTGTTCTCCACTAACCACAAGGATATAGGGACTCTATATTTCATCTTCGGTGCCATTGCTGGAGTGATGGGCACATGCTTCTCAGTACTGATTCGTATGGAATTAGCACGACCCGGCGATCAAATTCTTGGTGGGAATCATCAACTTTATAATGTTTTAATAACGGCTCACGCTTTTTTAATGATCTTTTTTATGGTTATGCCGGCGATGATAGGTGGATCTGGTAATTGGTCTGTTCCGATTCTGATAGGGGCGCCTGACATGGCATTTCCACGATTAAATAATATTTCATTCTGGTTGTTGCCACCAAGTCTCTTGCTCCTATTAAGCTCAGCCTTAGTAGAAGTGGGTAGCGGAACTGGGTGGACGGTCTATCCGCCCTTAAGTGGTATTACCAGCCATTCTGGAGGAGCAGTTGATTCAGCAATTTCTAGTCTTCATCTATCTGGTATTTCATCCATTTTAGGTTCTATCAATTTTATAACAACCATCTCCAACATGCGTGGACCTGGAATGACTATGCATAGATCACCCCTATTTGTGTGGTCCGTTCTAGTGACAGCATTCCCACTTTTATTATCACTTCCGGTACTGGCAGGGGCAATTACCATGTTATTAACCGATCGAAACTTTAATACAACCTTTTCTGATCCCGCTGGAGGGGGAGACCCCATATTATACCAGCATCTCTTTCGGTTCTTCGGTCATCCAGAGGTGTATATTCCCATTCTGCCTGGATCCGGTATCATAAGTCATATCGTTTCGACTTTTTCGGGAAAACCGGTCTTCGGGTATCTAGGCATGGTTTATGCCATGATCAGTATAGGTGTTCTTGGATTTCTTGTTTGGGCTCATCATATGTTTACTGTGGGCTTAGACGTTGATACCCGGGCCTACTTCACCGCAGCTACCATGATCATAGCTGTCCCCACTGGAATAAAAATCTTTAGTTGGATCGCTACCATGTGGGGGGGTTCGATACAATACAAAACACCCATGTTATTTGCTGTAGGGTTCATCTTTTTGTTTACCATAGGAGGACTCACTGGAATAGTTCTGGCAAATTCTGGGCTAGACATTGCTCTACATGATACTTATTATGTGGTTGCACATTTCCATTATGTACTTTCTATGGGAGCCGTTTTTGCTTTATTTGCAGGATTTCACTATTGGGTAGGTAAAATCTTTGGTCGGACATACCCTGAAACTTTAGGTCAAATCCATTTTTGGATAACTTTTTTCGGGGTTAATCTGACCTTCTTTCCCATGCATTTCTTAGGGCTTTCGGGTATGCCACGTCGCATTCCAGATTATCCAGATGCTTACGCTGGATGGAATGCCCTTAGCAGTTTTGGCTCTTATATATCCGTAGTTGGGATTTGTCGTTTCTTCGTGGTCGTAACAATCACTTCAAGCAGTGGAAAGAACAAAAGATGTGCTCCAAGTCCTTGGGCTCTTGAACAGAATCCAACCACACCGGAATGGATGGTACAAAGTCCTCCAGCTTTTCATACTTTTGGAGAACTTCCAGCTATCAAGGAGACGAAAAGCTATGTGAAGTAAAAGAAGAAAAGGTCACCAATTGCTACTAAGAACCTAACAGAACTTGAAGAACTTTTCAAAATGTGGGTAGAGAATCCTGCAATCCATAGTCCCATATGGTCTCTAAGCAATCCTCCTCTTCCGCCGGGTCCTGGGTTACCTTTTGAGGCGCCATCCGTGTCCAGCTTTTATCCATCCAACGCCTGGCGGTTTCCATTTTACCATTTTGATGCATTATTGTCGAACTGGTGAGGTAGATGGTGATAGGAAATGGTATTCGGCAGCTTCGGCAATGATTGTGGTAGGGTCAAATTTTCGCTCATATTTTGTCTTTTTTTAGAAATAGAAATGTGGTTATTCCTTTGAAACCAAAGGTAAAGGTGCCAGCATGTGAAGGTGAACAATGTCTTCCATGGGATTTGATTGGTGTGCGCTGTCTGATTGAGACAGTTGGTTTTGAGCCACGTGAGGATATCCTATGGGGGTTGGGTGAAAGCGAAATGGAGTTGACTCCATATAGTTTTACCTTTTGTGCAGTCTCGAAGCACATGGAGAACAGTTTACGTTTCGAAAGGACTGTGAGCACAGAAGTTTTCAGCTAGAATGTGTATGTGGTGCAGATGACTCTTTGTTGTAAGACGATTATGAGCAACAGAGCCATAGGAAGTATTTTAGTTTGTTAAGAGTGGGGGTGGCCAGCGATGGTCTTGACAGTTTGGAACTGGAAAAAGTTTTGTTCATGTTCAATGGTTGTGGCTAGTGCATATGCAGATTTTGTGGTGAATATTCCTGAAAAGTCAGTTTCAAAATTCGTTTTTCAGTGAAGAGTTCATGCTAATTGTATCAGTAGCTGTCCATTCATTCCATTCGATCGATCTGACCCTGCGCGAAGTCCAATCATTGCGAGTGCAAGCCAAGCCCTTTTAACCAATATCCAACCAAGCCAGTTCCTTTTCTTCGGTCAGTCATTCTGTCGGGTTGCCGCCTCTAGTAGAGGAAACCATACCGAAAGAACCTTACTTTACAGAAGGTCTCATAAATGCTTGTTTAATGTCCCAGCTTCGCATGTCCTTAGGACGACATCTTCTTTTGAATTAGGTTCTTCTCTATGCTAATTACTGATTGAGTTGGAAAAGTTTCTGGATATGCCTTGCTTCTGAGCTAACTGTGCAACTAAAGCTTTAAGCAACACAACTACTGATGTAGATGAGCATGGCTAAAATAGCTATTATGATGTGATAAACCTTTTCTACATTAATCACAGGTTAGCTACAGTCTTTGAATTTTGATTGAGTAGGTGGTAAGCTAAAGCGAAGGACCTCTATGAATGCAGTGAGGTGAGCTTGATGATTGCGCTACTGGGAGATCGGAATAACGTAAATAGAGCCGTCTTCACTAGTCGCGAATAAGCATACTGGCTTCGTCTGTGCGGAAACAAATAAAACCGATACTCCGAGGGAATCAGATACTGGCTAGGAATCGAGCTTTGATGCTCAAAAAAAAGTTCTTTCTTTTACAATCTGTTTTTCGTCATTCGTTCATAAAAGGAGGAAGATACTCTAGTTTTCATGGTGCTCGCGCGCTTACTATAAACTATGGTTTTCCCGTGTATTCCGTATTTATTGAGAATTCATTTTGCTTTCGAGAAGATAGGACTTGTAAGGATTTTTATGTAGAGGTGGTTGGATGGAGTTTGAAATGCTTCTTTATTTCAATCTTACTTCTTCCTTACGTCAAGTCTCACGCTCAAGGCTTTTAGAGAAGACCTTTCTTAAGAGGTTATGAGTATACTTTAAGTCTTTTTTCTTCCTTCTTGTCCTTGCCCATTTTGGACGAGAATGGGAAAGATTGGTCTGCGTCGGTATACCATCTGCTGGATTGATAACCAGCGTCTTGCTAAACTTTTTCTTGTATGACTTTGATAGAGCATTTGTGGACCTTTTTCCGAAGCTTCCCTATGCGAGATAGACCCATGAGGGTTTTTTGGCTCTACCTATTGAAAATAGGAAAAACTTTATTTATAAAGGATCGAATCTCTATTGAAAGAGCTCGGTCTTTCGGGGAAACTAATCTGTATTCTAAAGGGGGGTATCCCCCCATTCCTCATTTGAGCACTCCTACTGGTCCTCCAGTTTTGACTTCGCCGGTCCGGCCTGCTGCTGTGCCTTTTCGGATGCTTATTCGCCTACTCTTTCACGGAGCGATGACTAACAGCCGGGGATTCGGTTAGTAGAGACTTGATTCCAACCACTACTGAGGATACATTTCATCCATCTTACCCCACCGATGAGCGGATATGCTTATGTATGCGTATGCGTATCATATTACGCCTAAGATGCTTGCACAGGGGCTACTATGGAGCTACTACCGCCACGCTAATCTGGTAGAGTAGAGCGGAGGGCTATTCGGTATGGTGAAGACATCAATAGCTCAGTCGGGGAATAAGTCAGAAGGGTAATAATCAACATTTGTACCAGTATCTTTACTATTTGTACCCATGGATATAGCACTTCGTTCGTTCGTGCAATACCTAGTGAGAATCATGCAACATCATCTATATGCTTAACACAATAAAGTCGAACGTAGTTTAGTTAGGAACGAAGATAGTCGATCTAACCCTCGGATTGAAGATTAAGAGTCGAGCGTAAAGGAGAGGAAGGTAGAGCAGCCTTAACTAGTCATTCGCAACTAGTGAAATGACGTATAAGTATGTGGGCTAGGCTGTGAGCATCTGAATGCAAAAGTTCTTCCCATCATTTCAGTCAAAGAAAGTTTGGGACTGAGCCCTTCGAATGAGAAAGAAAAAAGTGCTTCGATAAGCATTTTTCGAAGCACTTTTTTCTGACACTCGCAACTAACTACTCCTCTGTACATATAGGGAAGAAAGAATTCTCCAGGAGGATCTTTTCTATCTCCTTCGGTCAAGCAAGTCTGACTTACTCAAGGGACGAACCACTTATAGGCTTTCTGCCTTCTCTTCTAGCTCATTCGATTTCCTTCTTCTTTCAATTGAAACTGAAACTCACTCTCAGTCTGTGATCAATCACTTTCCCTTTCAATTAGGTTTGGATTGAGCTTTACCTTTCAATGTCCCCTTGGGGCTAAGATGCTCGTTTATCTAGAAAGTAACGAGGAAATCTAGTCTAAGAGAAGAAGCAGAGGAAGCGCGGTACTTAAGGCTATCTACTCCGGTCTTCAAGCAGATTGGCAGGGCCAAGGGAAAAAGAAAAGCTACAAAAGATCTTCCGCTCAAGGAGGCAGACTTCGAACTCGAACGCCAAAGATGCTATTTAAAACTTCTTTTCCACAAGATCGACATCGAGGAGAAAGATCAAAACTTGCTTTGCTTTTGATCTTTCTCCTCGATGTCGATCTTGTGGAAAAGAAGTTTTAAATAGCATCTTTGGCGTTCGAGTTCGAAGTCTGCCTCCTTGAGCGGAAGATCTTTTGTAGCTTTTCTTTTTCCCTTGGCCCTGCCAATCTGCTTGAAGACCGGAGTAGATAGCCTTAAGTACCGCGCTTCCTCTGCTTCTTCTCTTAGACTAGATTTCCTCGTTACTTTCTAGATAAACGAGCATCTTAGCCCCAAGGGGACATTGAAAGGTAAAGCTCAATCCAAACCTAATTGAAAGGGAAAGTGATTGATCACAGACTGAGAGTGAGTTTCAGTTTCAATTGAAAGAAGAAGGAAATCGAATGAGCTAGAAGAGAAGGCAGAAAGCCTATAAGTGGTTCGTCCCTTGAGTAAGTCAGACTTGCTTGACCGAAGGAGATAGAAAAGATCCTCCTGGAGAATTCTTTCTTCCCTATATGTACAGAGGAGTAGTTAGTTGCGAGTGTCAGAAAAAAGTGCTTCGATAAGCATTTTTCGTGCCAGGAGCAGCCGAACAAGTGCCATCAAGTTATTTAGGAGATTTTCTTTGCGCAAGCGTCTTATTATATAATAGAAGTGCTATATCCTTATAATTATGCTGTCCTATGGTATAACCCTCTGGCAGTTCCTGATCTACGACCCCCACTTGTTCCCCCTCATCATCATTATATAAACAATTCTATCTTTCAGGCTGTTTGTGAAGCTCTAAGTAAAAATGAGCCACCAAAGCCATGATTATCCTGAATGAGTCCTTCTTAGAAACCAGATTGAAGGTCTCAGTGTAGTCGATGCCCTCTTTCAGAGTTCACCCCTTGGCGACAAGCCTGGCCTTGTATCTCTCAATCTTGCCTTTGGAGTCCCTCTAGGTCTTATCTATTTACATCCTACGGGTTTGGCTCCTTCAGACAACTCTAATCAACCAAACCTTATTCTTGTCCATGGAATTCATATCCTCCTTAATTGCATCATACCACCTCGAGAAATCCTTTCCACCTATGGCTTGTGAAAACGTGACTGGGTCATCTACAAGTGTACCGTCCTCATTCATGCAGATACACAACGTAATCATAAGAAATGGTAGATCCCCTCTCTCTTTTTGATCTCCTCAATGCCACTTGACCTCCCACGGGTGGTGCCTGATGTGGGGCATCAACGGTTGGCAAAGGTTCCTGCTTGGGTTTATCCCTGTACCACAGGCTGAGTTTCCACGGCGCTTGTCTGTTCCACTGGATATGATGAAAAGGTCAGTTCGCTAGGAAGAGTCGGAGGTACTTTCTTCGCGAGTACGTCGTTCCCAGGGCCTTATTCAATAGGTATGATCCCATCCTTCCAAAAGAAGAGAGGCACCAGCTTCAGAATGAGAATCTTCAACAGAGATCCTTCCTTCAGTTTAGCAAGAAATTAGATTCCGACTGACTTAGCCTTGAAGGCTAGTAAAACATAGAAAGAGATAGAAGGAATGGCCAAGGGGTGAAGCATACGTCATTTGGTCCCCGCCGCTATTGTGAAAGAAAAAAAAAGCTGTTGGTGTTCTATCAGAAACCGCTCTTAGGGGGTGAAGTCAGTTGTTAATCAATAGTCCAATCAATGGACACCTCCTTCTTCAACCCGCCGTTGATGCAATAAACGGTCTTGTTGGAATGGAATTAAATCAGAATATGCCAAGAAGGAACCTGTTTTCGGTACAAATGAAAGAAGAAGCTGTGGGACTTGATGCGCAGACGCTCTTGTTTGTGTAGAAAGTCTTGCCCATTAAAGTTAGAGAAAGTGACATACTTCATGGACGATTAAGAAAAGAGTACGAACTCTCTTTCCCTTGCTGCAGATGGCAGAAGAC